TATAGTTTGTTTGCTGTGGTCATAACGCCTTTCAAGATTCATCCAATAGAAATAGAAAATTCAATCTTACACTTACTTCAATTCTATTTTGATATGGTATAGACATATCCTGTTCTTATACAAATAAGACTTTCTTGCCTTGCTTTCACAGCACCTCGGGGTATCTCTAAAGACATTACTTCACATTGAGTTTACAATTCTAATTCTATAGCAATTAAATAAATAAAGATAAATAAATAACGGTGAAATCTTATGAAATTCATGTGTATTAGTAAGATGAATATATTATTAGCTAAGAGAATAATAATGAATAATATGAAAAGACTCATATGCTATTGGTATTATTTTTTTCATTACGATCCATAATAGCAAATTATTGCTTTTACAGAATGCATTGATCGATTCTATTATCTCTCCCTGTTTAAGATTAAATAGATTTGAAAAAGGGCCTTAGATATAAGATATAACAACTCGTGGATTCTCTATCGGAAAATTCCAATTATAGGCTTTGCTTTGAGCCTATACTATCTCGTCGCCCGGCTTGCGCCCCCAAAAAGTCGAGTTATGAAATGAGAGTTTGAAGTCTTCAAAGACTCATTCCAAATATTCCAAATATGGGTCTTTTGTACTCGAAATTAGGTTTCATATCAGTAAAAAAGTTGTTTTGAAGCAAACCTATACACTGGGGCGCAGCACGGCGATAGAGTCAGTCAAATGATAAATGATGTGATTCTGATCTATAAAAAAAAAGGATATTTTTTATTTTTAATGGAATCGCGAGTTAGCGGACGATTCGGCAGACAAAATGCTAAATGATAAAACCAACTCACGGAAATCGAAAGGGGGCAAACACTAATGGATTAAAAGACAATTAATTCATTATCTTTGAGACAAGACAATAAATTCTTGGGACTGCTTTTCCGCACAATAAAAGCGACGGGTCAGGGGATTGCTAATTCAGCCAAATTCCAACCCTAATATTATTGTAGAAAGTAAGCATCGGTAGAATTGGAATTTTGAATGATGGGCAATTGGTTTGGAGTAGAAAATTGGGATACAAATATAGATTGTATAACAGCCAGCCTAAGACCCATATGATTTACTATTTGATTCCATTTGTCTTGGGTCTCGTTGTAGTTTTTTTTACCCAACCCGGGCTCATGTCATGATTTTTCCTTCAAAAATCAAAAATCCCCTTCTTTTGGGTATACAAAAAGAGAAAAGGGCCTCTTGATTGTGGTCAGAGGTCAAAATCATCATATTATGTAATAGCACCATGAAGATTAATGAATATGAAGAATAGGTTTGTTTATCCGAAATTTCAAAACACCGGTTGGGTCCATTGAACTTCATTTTTACATTTTTATTAGTTTTATGCTTCGAACGATCCCAAAAGAGCGAGTGTGCTGGAATGATTCTATTCCGATGGAACAAGCACCCGGCCAGCTACAAACAATATAATAATGAGAAAAGTATACTAGAATACTATAAATACACTAAAGAATTAGTAAGATAGAAAGAAAAAGAAATGCCATTTTTTTTTTTTTCATTTTCAATTCATTACCAAATTAGGGCTATACGGACTCGAACCGTAGACATTCTCGGTAAAACAGATCAAACGTTTTATTATCGAAATGATTTGACCTGTTTCAAAGACCCAACATGCATTTTTTTTTTGCATTGGGCTCTTTCATCAACTGATAGAAAGATCAGCTAGTCCGCCATATTTTTCTTGATAAAAAGATAACAAGATGGCTCCACGTGCTATGATTCAGTATTTGTATTTCTGCTCATGAGCAATACCAAAGTGTTTCAAAGAAGAGTTGGCTTGACGTAGGTCTGCCTATGGCCTAGATCAACCTAAGTGAAATGTAGTCTCTATCGCTCTGCTCAAAGCGTCAAATATGAAACTTTATACACCTTAAAGTTCATAGGACGAAAAGAGATTTTTTTGAGGTCCTTCTACTCATTCTACCTAGCATTGAGTGGTCTGAATATTGACCTTATCAATTATCAAATCTATGATGGGTTCGATTTTAGTGCCCAAATGGGCACCCTACATAATTGGACCAATCAAATATTTGTCAGGCTCTTGTTCTCTCGAATCCATGGAGTAAGACATCAATTTCTCAATAAGAGAAATTCTGTTGATTGCATGATGGACTCCTTTGAAAAACATTGGCGCGCGTGTAAACGAGGTGCTCTACCTAACTGAGCTATAGCCCTTTTATTTGTGAGAAATATTTTACTTTGTATTTCATGTCTTGTCAAGATGAATAGTACTATTCATCTTGACAAGACATGATTGATCTCTCATATGTTTCCTGTGAGAATATTGCTTAGAAGTCAAATTCTATCTATAATCCATCAATGTGAGGGGTTTCTTTTGTTTCTCTTTGTGATGATAAATAACCTACTTAACCCAGTGGTTAGAGTATTGCTTTCATACGGCAGGAGTCATTGGTTCAAATCCAATAGTAGGTAGAACTTATTAGATACCGCAGTCAATGGTATCTAATAAGTATTTCTACCCGCCTTCTTTATTCTTTGTTATTTATTTTGTACCTTTTCCATTCCCTGCTACTCCTATTCTATTGATTGATTTTTTCCTTGCATCAGAATCCGATTACCCTTGATTGAGTCGGCAGAATCAAAAACAGAGTATATAAACACAACCTCTTTTTATTATTTGGCCACGCCAACAACTAATTACGAGATTGCATTAATAGCCTCTACTCGCGTTCTAGCTCGTCTGAGAGCTAAATTCGCCTCAATTGTTTGTCTTTTCCCTTCAGCTCTACTCAAGTTAGCTTCCGCTATTTCAAGAGTTTGCTGAGCTTCTTTTGGATTAATGTCACTACCCCTTTCCGCATCGTTTACTAAAACGGTTATTTCATTATTGACTATTCTAGCGAAACCACCCATCAAGGCTATTGTAAACCATTGTTCCTTCAGACCTATTCTCAAAATGCCTATATCTACAGCCGTGGCAATGGGGGCGTGATTTGGTAATACACCAATCTGACCACTATTAGTAGATAAAATGATTTCTTTCACTTCCGAATTCCAAATAATTCGATTAGGAGTTAGTACACATAGATTTAAGGTCATTTCTTCGATTTGCTCTCCTCGTCTAGGTTCAGAGCCTTCGCGGTAGCTTCATCGATGTTACCTACCAAATAAAAGGCCTGCTCAGGAAGACTATCTAATTCTCCGGAAAGGATCAGTTGAAATCCCCTAATTGTTTCTCTTAGACCAACATATTTTCCCGGGGAACCCGTAAATACTTCTGCTACGAAGAAGGGTTGTGATAGGAAACGCTCAATTTTTCGTGCTCTTGCTACAGTTAAACGATCCTCTTCGGATAATTCGTCCAACCCAAGAATAGCTATAATGTCCTGAAGTTCTTTGTAACGCTGTGAAGTTTGCTTAACCCTTTGCGCAGTTTCATAATGTTCCTCGCCAACGATCCGAGGTTGAAGCATGGTTGACGTTGAATCTAAAGGATCTACTGCTGGATAGATCCCTTTGGCAGCCAGTCCTCTGGATAATACAGTAGTGGCATCTAAATGTGCAAATGTTGTGGCAGGGGCGGGGTCAGTCAAATCGTCCGCAGGGACATAAACTGCTTGAATGGAAGTTATGGATCCCTCTTTGGTAGAAGTAATTCTTTCTTGCAAAGAACCCATTTCTGTACTAAGAGTCGGTTGATAACCTACAGCAGAAGGCATTCTCCCTAATAAAGCAGATACTTCGGACCCTGCTTGGACGAAACGAAAAATATTGTCGATAAATAGAAGTACGTCTTGTTCATTAACATCCCGGAAATATTCCGCCATGGTTAGGGCAGTTAAACCAACTCTCATACGAGCTCCCGGCGGTTCATTCATCTGACCATAGACTAGGGCTACTTTTGATTCTGCAATATTTTGTTCATTAATGACTCCCGATTCTTTCATTTCCATGTAAAGGTCATTTCCTTCACGAGTACGTTCACCTACTCCGCCAAATACGGATACGCCTCCATGAGCTTTGGCAATGTTGTTGATCAATTCCATGATGAGTACTGTTTTACCTACTCCAGCCCCTCCGAAAAGTCCGATTTTTCCTCCACGGCGATAAGGAGCTAAAAGATCCACTACTTTAATCCCTGTCTCAAAAATCGATAATTTGGTATCTAACTGTATAAAGGCAGGCGCAGATCTATGAATAGGAGATGTTGTGCGTGTATCTACAGGACCTAAATTATCAACAGGTTCTCCAAGAACGTTGAAAATTCGTCCGAGAGTCGCTCCACCAACTGGAACACTTAGAGGAGCTCCTGTGTTAATCACTTCCATCCCTCTCATCAGACCATCTGTTGCACTCATAGCTACAGCTCTCACTCGATTATTTCCTAATAATTGCTGTACCTCACAAGTCACATTAATTTCTTGGCCAAGAGTATCTTGACCTTTAACTACTAAAGCGTTGTAAATATTAGGCATCTTTCCCGGCGGAAAGGCTACATCCAGTACCGGACCAATGATTTGAACGATACGCCCCTGGTTTTTTTCTTCAAGTGTGGAAACCCCAGGACCAGAAGTAGTAGGATCAATTCTCATAAGAAAAAATAATCAAAAGAGAGTCTTCTTTCATTTTGCAAACCTAAAAAACAAAAAAATGTCCGAAAGAAAGTTGAGCCCTTAATCCAATAAGAAATGGGAGTTAGTACTCGATTTCACTGATACGATCCAACTGACTCCAATTCCATTCTTTAACTCAATTCAATAAGTGAAGTTTCAAGTTCAACGACCTCATTTTCAAAAAGATCAAGTAGATAAATTAAGAATCATGAGGAATTCTTTCATTTCGCTAAGATTATAGATATTCCTAACGGAATTCGAACCTGAACTCTATTTATAGATTGATTCTTTTTCTGGCATTAGCCATTGTTTTTTCTTTTTGCATATTGATTTCCACCTATTCTTCTTATAGCCTTTCTTCAGGAATTCCACCTA